ATCCGATTCCTGGGGATAGGAAAAAATTCTTTTAGTGCCAAAATGATTAATAGTAATAAAAGGACATGTCATCCTTCTTACAGTACCACCAGTTTGATATATTTTTTTCCAAAAAAAACAAAAAAAGGAAGCCCTTTCATTATTATTTATTGTTAATAAAGGTAATAAACGCATTTTTCTTTTAAGCATTTTTGATCGCTGTTTACCCCATAAAGATATTGAATAGAATGCGCTGTTTTTTTTACCATTATAATTTTGAAAATAAATATTTAAATGCCCCTCAAAAGTAAGTAAATAAACCCGAAACATATAAAATGCAGTTAATCCTGCTGTAGAAAAAGCTATTATTGCGAAAATAGGTGAATATGACAAACTATCATTAAGAATTTCATCTTTAGACCAAAAACAGGCGAGAGGTGGAATACCACAAAGAGAAAGGGTTCCTAATAAAAAAGCAATTTTTGTAATTGGAACATGTTTTGTTAAACCACCCATAAGAACCATATTTTGACTCTTATCTGGAGAATAGCCGACAATACCTTCCATTGAATGAATAATGGATCCAGATCCTAAAAACAACAATGCTTTCGAATAAGCATGAGTAATCAAATGAAATAAAGCAGCTCGATAGGAGCCCATACCTAAAGCTAACATCATATAACCCAATTGAGACATTGTAGAATAGGCTAAACCTCTCTTAATATCTTTTTGAGCAAAAGCTAAAGTAGCTCCTAAGAGTACTGTTATTATACCTATCAAAGCTATTAGCTTCATTATGTAAGGTATAACTACGAAAAGAGGAAGAAGTCGAGCTACAAGAAAAATTCCCGCTGCTACCATGGTAGCAGCATGTATTAGAGCCGAAATAGGGGTAGGTCCTTCCATGGCATCTGGTAACCACACATGAAGAGGGAATTGTGCCGATTTAGCAATTGCACCGGAAAATAATAGGAAAGCGCACAAAGTAACAAATAAAAAATGAACCTCATTATCATTATTAGAAATCAAGTTATTGAATATTTCAAACAAATCCTGAAATTCGAAACTGCCTGTTAGCCAATAAAGACCTAAAATTCCTAATAATAAACCAAAATCGCCTACACGATTAGTTACGAATGCTTTTTGACAAGCATTGGACACACTAGGTCGTGTGAACCAAAAGCCTATTAATAGGTAAGAGCACATTCCAACCAATTCCCAAAAGATATAAATTTGTATTAAATTGGAACTGGTAACTAATCCCAGCATTGAAGTATTGAAAAAACTCATATAAACAAAAAATCTCAAATAGCCTTGATCATGAGACATATAACTGTCACTATAAACAAGAACTAAAATTCCAACCGTAGTAATTAATATTAACAAAATAGAAGTAAGTGGGTCAATCAAATACCCGAACTCTAAGGAAAAATCATTGTTGATGGTCCAAGACCATACATATTGATAAATGGAACTGCTATTTATTTGCTGAATAAACAGATCGGTCGAAAAAACCATAACTATACTTAACAATAAAACACTCGGAAAAGCCCATATACGGTGAAGTTTTTTTGTTGACACCGGAAAAAGTAGCAGCCCTATTCCTATTAACATAGGGACTGGAAGTGTAACGAAAGATAGAATCCATAAATATTGATATGTATGTTCCATAAAAAAATCTTATTATTTTTAATTAAAAAAAAAAAAAATGAATTAAGTTTAACTTATTTTATAATTAAGTTTAACTTATTTTATAACTGTCTTGACAATTATTATTTTTAATCACTATAGAAAATAGAACCTTTGATGCCTTCAATCCAATTTAAAGAAATACTAGGTAGATAAAAATGTGTAAATTTTGACTGATCTGGTTTAGATCATATGCTTGATCTGGATGATCTATCAAGGAATATATATTGAATTAGATAAGATTTTCCAGTTTTCAATTTGAAAGTCCGGGACAGAACTCGAAACTTTTTTTGTTATATTATATGTCCATAAATCAATATCTAATGGGGTTGCTAAACCTTAACACAAATTTTATACCTAACGAAACTCTAAGGATTAATACAATAAAAATGAATTTTTATTTTCATTAATTTGAATGTTTCAACAAAAAAATATTCCATTGAATTAACTCCTTCAAGCTCGCCAATTGAATAAAAAAGGGTTATTATAATTTTGAGCAAGCCGCCATGGTGAAATCGGTAGACACGCTGCTCTTAGGAAGCAGTGCTAGAGCATCTCGGTTCGAGTCCGAGTGGCGGCATAACATAATTAAATTATCTAATTATTAAAAGGATAGAATAAATCCTATAATGAATTCAATTCCATATGTAAAATTATGGATAATTAAAGTATTCCCCCCTTTTTTTTTATGATATTTTTGACTTTAGAACATATATTAACTCATATATCTTTTTCGGTCGTTTCAATTGTAATTCTAATTCATTTTCTAACCTTATTAGTCAATGAATTTGTGGGACTCTATGATTCGTCAGAAAAAGGCATGTTAACCACTTTTTTCTGCCTAACAGGATTACTAATTACTCGTTGGATTTATTCGGGACATTTACCAATAAGTGATTTATACGAATCATTAATATTTCTTTCATGGATTTTCTCTATTATTCATATGGTTCCATATTTTAAAAAACATAAGAATTATTTAAGCACAATAACCGCACCAAGTACTTTTTTTACCCAGGGCTTTGCTACTTGGGGTCTTTTAACCGATATGAATCAATCGAAAATTTTAGTACCTGCTCTCCAATCCCAGTGGTTAATAATGCACGTAAGTATGATGGTATCGGGCTATGCAGCTCTTTTATGCGGATCATTATTGTCAGCAGCACTTCTCGTAATTACATTTCGAAAAGTCATAAGAATTGTTGGTAAAAACAATAATTTATTAAATGATTCATTTCCCGTTGATGAGATCCAATACATGATGGAAAAACGAAATATTTTAAAAAATACTTTTTTTACTTCTTCTAGGAATTATTACAGGTTTCAATTGATTCAACAATTAGATCATTGGGGTTTTCGTATTCTTAGTATAGGGTTTCTTTTTTTAACCATAGGTATTCTTTCAGGAGCAGTCTGGGCTAATGAAGCATGGGGATCATATTGGAATTGGGACCCAAAAGAAACTTGGGCATTTATTACTTGGACCATATTCGCGATTTATTTCCATACTCGAACAAATAAGAATTTGGAAGGTTTAAATTCGGCAATTGTTGCTTCGATCGGTTTTCTTATAATTTGGATATGCTATTTTGGGGTTAATTTATTAGGAATAGGACTACATAGTTATGGTTCATTTACATTAATATCCTAATTGAATTCAAGAACGAGTTTAACAAATATAACCATAAGCCAGTTTAACATATATATAAGAAGCTTCAGGTAAGTCGTTGAGAACCTTTTGAATCACTCCATTACTTGAGTGATTCAAAAGGTTCTCGCAAATGTTAAACATATCTGATTACAATTCCGTTTTTTTTTTTAATTTTTTAATAACTACCTATAAAAAAAAAATTAGCTATAAAAAAAATTCGATAGAATAGCTTCGACCTTGTCAACTGATAATGAGAAAACGAAATCCGGATAAATACCAATACTAATTACAGGCAGAAGGATAGCAATCGAAACAAATAATTCCCGTGGTCCAGAATCAAAAAAATAAGAATTTGTGGCATTAAGCAGCTTGTATCCATAGAACATCTGGCGTAACATAGATAATAAATAAATAGGAGTCAATATCGTTCCAACTGCCGCTCCAAAAGTAATTAGTATTTTTGGCATTAAAAAATATTTTTTGGCGGTAATTATTCCAAAAAATACTACCAATTCTGCAAAAAAGCCGCTCATGCCCGGTAATGCAAGAGAAGCTAATGATAAGATACTGAACATCATGAATATTTTTGGCATTAGGGTAGCCATTCCGCCCATTTCGTCAAGATAAACAAGACGTATTCTATCATAACTTGTTCCTGACAAGAAAAAAAGCCCAGCGCCAATAAATCCATGAGATATTATTTGTAAAATGGCCCCGTTGAGTCCCATATCGCTTATAGAGCAAATTCCTATAATTGTAAAACCCATATGAGATACAGAAGAATAGGCTATTCTTTTTTTTAAATTTTTTTGACCAGAAGATGTTGAAGCTGCATAGATTATTTGTATTGCGCCTACTATTATCAACCAAGAAGAAAATATAGAATGGGCGTGGGATAATAATTCCATATTTATTCGAACCAATCCATATGCTCCCATTTTTAATAAGATTCCAGCTAAAAGCATACAAGTACTGTAATGTGCTTCTCCATGGGTGTCTGGTAACCATGTATGTAAGGGTATAATCGGTGATTTGACAGCAAAAGCAATAAGAAATCCAATATAGAATAGTATTTCCAAGGTCACAGGATATGATTGATTAGCTGATGTTTCAAAATTGAATGTTGGTTCATTGGAAGCATAGAAAGCGATACCTAAAGCTCCCATTAATAAAAAAACGGAACTTCCTGCAGTATACAAAATAAATTTTGTAGCTGAATACAGACGTTGCTTTCCCCCCCACATGGCTAGAAGTAGATAAACAGGAATTAATTCTAACTCCCACATAATGAAAAAAAGTAAAAGATTTTGAGAAGAAAATAATCCTATTTGACCACTATACATTGCTAACATCAAAAAATGAAATAATCGAGAATCCCGAGTAATTGGCCGAGCCGCTAAAGTAGCTAAAGTGGTGATAAATCCGGTCAGTAAAATAGGTCCTATAGAAAGTCCATCTATTCCTAATCTCCAGTAAAAATCAAAAAAATTAATCCATTGATAAGACTCCGTCAATTGGATTAAGGGATCGTCCAATTGGAAATAATAAGAGAATGCATAGGTCATTAAAAGGAGTTCTAGTACACATATAAGTATAGTATACCACCTAATTACCTTATTTCCTCTATGAGGGAAAACGAAAATCAAGGAACCCGCGAATATTGGTAAAACTACTAATACTGTTAACCAAGGAAAAGAATTCGTGGTAAAGACAAGATACACTTGGACAAGAAAAACCCGTACTCGAAAACCTAATCTATTTTTTTATTATTATTTTTTTAGTACGGGTTTTTGTCGGTAAACAAAAAATCAAATGTATTCAAGTGGTTTTTTCTGGAAAATATCAATAAGCTAGACCCATGCTTCGAGTTGTTTCATGCCATAGATAAACTCGAACACTCAAGAAATCAGTTGGACAGGCGGATTCGCATCTCTTACAGCCAACACAGTCTTCCGTTCTTGGAGCAGAAGCAATTTGCTTAGCTTTACACCCGTCCCAAGGTATCATTTCTAATACATCTGTGGGGCAGGCCCGGACACATTGAGTACACCCTATACATGTATCATAGATTTTTACTGAATGTGACATTGGAGCTATAATTTTTTTTAAAAAAAACGTCATAAATTTTCGATCTAGTAAATTTTGAAATGAATCATATATTTAGACACCAGATGAATCAATGATTTATCATAATTTGTCTATTCAATTTCGGATCGACTCATGAGATAGAACCAAGATACTTTAATTTCTTACGTTTTCGTAAACATTATCAGATACGCTATCTATCATAAATATCAATTCAAATTAATGAATCTAAATATTTTATATGATTAATACTACTTATTCAACAAATTCAATTGATTGATACGGATTGATTTTCTGTTACGATAAATTGACGAAACTATAGCCAGCCCGATAGCTGCTTCAGCGGCTGCGATAGATATAATAAAAATTGAAAAAATATTTCCTTTTAATTGGCGACTATCAAAAAAATCAGAAAATGTTACTAAATTTATATTGACGGCATTCAGTATAAGTTCAAGACACATAAGGGCTCTAACCATATTTCGACTCGTGATCAATCCATAGATACCGATAGAAAATAAATAAGCACTCAAACCAAGCACATGTTCGAGCATCATGGCCCCACTCCTTAGCGATTTCGATTTATTTCAATATGAACAATGAACAACAATTTAACATCAACAGATTAGATTGACTAGAATAAGAATATCACAAGTACAAAACAAAAAAAAAAGATTGGAATATAGATCGAATAAAAGAATTTATATATGAATAATCCTCAAATAAATGTGATAACATAGAATAAAGTCTGATTTGGATTGCGATTACCAATTAAAAAGATTTATTACTGACGAGCCGTGGCAATCGCACCTATCAAAGCAACTAAAAGAATTATTGAAATGAATTCAAATGGAAGAAAAAAATCTGTTGCTAAATGAATTCCAATTTGTTGACCATTACTTACCAAATCTTGCTCTATAATCTGGTTTGCTCTTGTAGTCCAAATAATCCCATACCATGTTGTATCTGAAATAATAGTAATTAGTAAAACAAAAAGACTTGTACAAATTAGGGAAGTAAGACCATTCCCAACAGTCCAAAGATTGAAATCTTTGTAATCTTCTGAACCATTCATGAACATCACAGCAAATAAAATTAAAACATTTATAGCTCCCACATAAATAAGGAGCTGCGCCGCAGCTACAAAATGAGAGTTTGATAAAATATAGAATAAGGATATACAAACAAGAACCAATCCCAATGAAAAGGCAGAAAAAATTGGATTGGTAAGTAATACCACTCCTAGACCTCCTAATATAAGACCTAATCCTAGAAAGACTAAAAGAAAATCATGTATTGGTCCAGGTAAATTCATTGTACGTAAAATAAAAGATAAAAAAATCAAATTCTTTTTTTTCATGACTTTATTGACCCGACCAGGAGAAACTTATTTAGAATGGGTTAATTTAATCCTAAAAGGTTAAAATTACTGTAGTACTGATATCAGACTAATCCCATTCTTTCTCGAAAAAATAAAAATGGATACTTTAATTTCTATTTCGAAATAGAAATAATTATGGATAGAATTATGACTATATTAATAGATTTTCAATCTAAATTAAGCTACGCTGCAATTCTTACCAATCAATCAAATCCAATCGCTAGTTGGGATTTGTAGCTTTTGTAGTTATTGACCAAACAAAATGCAAAATGAAAAAAAAAGATTTCAGACTTTTAGATCAAACCTAGATCTTTGTTTAATGATTAAAAATGACTCTTCAATCAATCTTTAATCAAAGGGGGTTTGTCCATTTTGATTAAAGATTGAGGTGAATTCAAAATTGTTCGAATTGTATAATCGTCAATTACTGACATTGGTAAACGACCTAAAGCAATTTGGTTATAATTCAATTCGTGACGATTATAGGTAGAAAGTTCATATTCTTCAGTCATTGATAAACAATTAGTTGGACAATACTCAACGCAGTTGCCACAAAATATACAGATTCCGAAATCAATACTGTAATTAAGCAATCGTTTCTTTCGAATATTAGTTTCCAATTCCCAATCAACAACAGGTAAATCTATAGGACATACACGAACACATACTTCACAAGCAATGCATTTATCAAATTCAAAATGGATTCGACCGCGGAAACGCTCCGATGTGATTAATTTTTCATAAGGATATTGAATAGTTACCGGTAAACGATTTACGTGGGATAAGGTAGTCATGAAACTTTGACCAATGTACCTTGCAGCCCGTATGGTTTGTTGACCATAATTCATGAACCCAGTTACCATAGGGAACATATCGTGAATCTCTATGAATAATTTTATATTTGTTTCTTTATCTTGTTTGAGACAAACTATAAATATACAAAAGAATTACTTTATAGTGAAAAGAGTTGGGAAGAGGTTGTTAATAATAAATTGCCAAGAGAAATAGGTAAAAGAAATTTCCATCCAAGATTTAATAGTTGGTCCATTCTTAGTCTAGGTAAAGTCCATCTTGTTGTGATAGGAATGAACAAGAACAAATAAGTTTTAACCAATGTAATAAGAATACCCATTGTTGTTCCAAAAACTCTACCTACTTTATTTATTTCAAAATCAAAAAACTCCGGGACAGATATGTACGGAATAGAGATATTCCAACCGCCCAAGTAAAGAACTGCTACAAATAATGAAGAGACTAATAAGTTTAGATAGGAAGCAACATAAAATAAACCAAATTTGATACCCGAATATTCAGTTTGATAACCTGCTACTAATTCTTCTTCTGCTTCTGGTAAATCAAAAGGTAATCTCTCACATTCTGCTAGGGAAGAAATGAAAAAAATGATAAATCCTATAGGTTGACGCCACAAATTCCATCCCCCCAAACCATATTTTGATTGTGCCTCAACTATATCAACTGTACTCGAACTGTTAGATAATCATAGTCGGTGATGACATCACTGTCCCCATCGCTATTACAGAACCATACATGAGATTTTCACCTCATATGGCTCCTCGAAGGCCATAAATAAATCTAAGGGCCAGATCATATTATTTATCTTGATCTATTTGTAGGATAGATAGGATCAAAATCTATCGGATGCCCCCAATTCAAAAATTTGACCAATGTAATTCTGTCTGTTATAATACTAAAGTAAAGTACTTCTGAATTGATCTCATCTTTTAAGAATTTCAATTTTTCTTTCTTGAGCAATAACTTAAATCTTTCAATAAAATACTTCTTGTAGAAATACCAATAAATATTTCAACCTATCATTTTCGATTACGAAAAAGAATTAGACATTCCATTAGTTCATGAATTATGACACGAATTCAATTTATATTTATATGAATATCGAGATAGGAAAGAAAGAAGAATAAAGGATTCTTTTTTTTCTTTTTCTATTGTAAGTCTATTCTTTTTTTTGTTCCTATTCTTCCTTCTGAAAAAAAAAAAGGAAAAGATTACTTCGTTCCTGATAGTCATTTGTTTAATTGGTGGATAGGAGCATACTCTGGATCGGAATCGTGGGGAGTACTGCCTGATCATTTCTACTAATTTAAAGCCCCAATTAATATTCTTTTATTTTTGATAATTCTATTACTAATCTTTTATGTATCTTGGTGTTCCTAACCATCCACTCATTTTTATTTTTACTCAACTGCTCGGTAGCATTACTAGCATTACAATAATATATATATATATATATAAATGATAGTAAAAACTCAATAAGGTTGATTCTTTGAGCCCGCTTTCAAGCCAGGATGACTAATCAACCAATTTTGGGACAAATGATCTCATCTTCTTATGTTTATTTGTGCTTTCCTGTTGTACATAAGAAATGAGTCTCGATTTTTTTTACTGCAAATTTAGAAGCTGTTTTCTTTCACTCATATAACTATCTAATTTAGTTCATCAACCCAAATGATGAATAAAAAAATAAGGATATATATTCAATATATTCAATTAATTTTACCTTTTTCCTAATAATAAAAAAAAAAAAAAGGGGGGGGGGGGATAGGGAAAAATTTATGTTTCAACGAATCGCACGTAGAGATATGGATAATACACAGAGAGTTAATGGTATTTCATAACTAATCGATTGAGCGGCAGCTCGTAGACCACCTAAAAAGGAATATTTATTATTTGATCCATATCCTGACATAAGAAGTCCAATGGGAGCAATACTTGAAATGGCAATCCATAAAAATACGCCGATATTTAGATCCGCTAAAACAAAGTGATAGCCAAAAGGAATTACTGAATAGCTTAATAGAGTTGATATGGCTGCTATGGATGGTCCGATACTAAATAAACGAGTATCCCCTCTAGATGGAAAAAGATTTTCTTTGAAAAGTAATTTTGTTCCATCCGCTAGAGCTTGAAGAACTCCAAAAGGACCGGCATATTCAGGTCCAATACGTTGTTGTATCCCTGCAGAAATTTCTCTTTCTAACCACACAATTACTAGTATGCCTATCGTGATTCCCAATACAAGAGTCAAAATAGGGACAAGCATCCATATAATTCCATAGATCTCGTTTAAGGATTTCAATCTGGAAAAAGAATTGATAGCTTGTACTGTTGTTGGATCAATTATCATTTCAACGATCAACTTCCCCCATAATAATATCTATGCTACCTAATATTGTCATAATATCAGCCAATTTCATTCTTTTAATTAATTGAGGAAGAATTTGCAAATTGATAAAACCCGGCGGGCGAATTTTCCATCTCCAAGGAAAACTACTTTGATCCCCTATCAGAAAAATTCCCAACTCTCCTTTTGGTGCTTCAACTCTAACATAAAGTTCTTGTTTCGGCAATTCAAAGGCGGGAGAAGTTTTTTTACTAATAAATCGATATTCAAAATCATTCCATTCTCGATTCCTTTCTCTAGCAAAACTTCGAGTTTCTAAATTTTCATAAGGCCCCCCTGGAATCCCTTCCAAAGCCTGTTGAATAATTTTTACGGATTCCGTCATTTCACCAATTCGGACTAAATAACGAGCTAGCGAATCCCCTTCCTTTTGCCACTGGACTCCCCAATCAAATTCGTCATAACACTCATAATGATCAACTTTACGAAGATCCCATCGTACTCCGGAAGCTCGTAGCATTGGTCCTGATAAACCCCAATTTATTGCTTCTTCTGCACTAACAATACCTATTCCTTCAACTCGTTGTAAAAAAATAGGATTTCGCGTAATAAGTTTTTGATATTCAGCAACTCCTGTTAAAAAATAATCGCAGAAATCCAAACATTTATCTAACCAGCCATGAGGTAGATCAGCTGCTACTCCTCCGATACGAAAATAATTATGCATCATTCTCATACCAGTCGCAGCTTCGAATAAATCATATATTAACTCTCTTTCTCTAAAAATGTAGAAGAAAGGGGTCTGCCCCCCAATATCTGCCATAAAAGGGCCAAGCCATAAGAGATGAGAAGCTATACGACTCAACTCCAACATAATTACTCTGATATAGCTAGCTCTTTTAGGTACTTGAATATTTCCCAACTGTTCCGGTCCATTTATGGTTATCGCTTCTGTAAACATAGTAGCTAAATAATCCCAACGTGTTACATAAGGCAAATATTGTATAATTGTTCGGTTTTCCGCAATTTTTTCCATCCCTCTGTGTAAATAACCTAATATTGGTTCGCAGTCAATAACATCTTCACCGTCTAGACTAAGGATGAGTCGAAGAACGCCATGCATTGATGGGTGGTGGGGCCCCATATTGACTATCATAAAGTCCTTTCTTGTAGCTGGTACATTCATAGGGGGTTCCTCGATTGATTTTTCCATGAATTACTGAAAACGAAAATAAGTTCATCAAAATTCAAGTTTAAGATCTAATAAATCAAATAATAAAAAAAAAAAAGACTCTTCAAATTAACGAGTTTTTGATTCCCGAATGTTCAACTGGCTAATTAATTCTTTATAACGTACTCCATTTTTCTTTGCCAAATAAGATAGTAGTCGTTGGCGTTTTCCTAGAATTTTCCGTAAACCTCTTTGAGATAAATAGTCTTTTCTATGCAATTCCAAATGTGAAGTAAGTCTTCGTATCTTATTAGTAAAACTTACTATTTGAAATTCAACGGATCCCTTGTTTTCTTTGTTGTCTTCTTGTGAAATAATTGAAATGAATGCACTTTTTACCATAAAATGAAATCCCCCTCCTCCCGCCTTTGTTAAGTATAGTTTTATTGATCAGTAATAATAAATAATGTAATATTAAATAAGAATGTCAGTTGGTTTGAATTTGGTATACACAATAATCTTCAATTCGTTAGGAATTCAAAAATCAATCCAATTTTTTTTTTATTCGGCTAGAAATACATAAAAGATGGTATATTTCTTCCCTTACAAAGGAAAAAAAATTATATCTATATCTAAAAATCTAAAACGAAAAATTGGATTGATTCATTTCTAGATCGAATTGATACATGATTGAATTCCATATATCAGAATGGAATATGGGATGTAAAACAATGTATATGGACGTCTCTCTTTGTTTTCATATATTTCATATACTAGATTAGATATGCTATGGGATATATATGACAAATGGAACTTTACCGAATTTTTAATCGTGGACATATATGTATCCTTACCATACTAAACCGACTAGCATTATTGGTATCAAACCAATAGCGATTTATACAAGCTAAATCTTCTAATCGATAATTGGGCCAAAGAAAAAGTTTTAATTTAATTAGTTTATTTTTATCTCTATCAAAACGTTTGCTTTTATCTATAATGTGAGCGTGGTTTTTTATGTTATTATTATTGATAATTTCTGTATTGATATCATTTTCATTTTTTGAATTGAAAGAAATTAGAATTCTCAATTCTCTACGATGTTTAGAGGATAAAAGATTTTCGGGAACAAGTAAATCATAATTATTTTTGTCTTTATTTCTAATTAAACTTTGATTTATTACAATAGAGTTTTTTTTTCTGTATCTTTGATTAATTTGTTGTTTTCTCTTATGAACCAATAAAATATTTATGGTTTGATACATAATAAATTTTCCATCATTTTTTACCGACAGACGGGTTGATTCGATAATCAATATTCCCTTTTTCATCAATTCTGTAAGAGTTAAATCTTTCTGAATCATTAGAATATCTAGACTCAGTTCTCCCCTTTGAATAGAGGATATAATAATTTCTCGTGGATTTGTCAGTCTAAGCAAGAGACAATATATTTTGATATTATTGATTATTTTTTGATTTAAAGAATCATCCCATCTTAATTGAAAGCATAAATACCTTTTTAGCAAAAAATCAAGTTCTGCTTCCGTATTACTTTTGTATTGCTTTTTCTTTCTACGCTCTTTCCTGTCTGATCTTGCATAATCTTCTTCAACATCTTTTTCTTGGTTTGCTAGAACTGATTCAAGATCTACTTGATCCTCAGACTCTTTTTCTTCATGATTTTGATTTTTTAATTGAATGGATTTTGTTTCATTCGATGATAAAGGATCGTTATTTTGCTTTCTGTTGATTTTTTTATTTTCACTAACATCTTTAGTTCCATTAAAATTTAAAAAAAGTAATTTGATTGGTATCATCCATGATTTTATCTTATATGCCTTGCAAAGTATCACAAATTTTGGAAAGAACCAAAATTCTAAATTTGATGTAGGACGATCTAGTATTTCTTCATTCATTCCCATCCAATCAAAAAGGTTTTTTTTTTGTTTGGTTCCGGTATCGATCCAGGATTCAATATCGACTTTCTTTCTAAGACAAAAAGGGAGAATTCTCCAATCCAAATATTTTCTATGCGAGCTTTTTTCCGTATCGATAATATCATCTTCTCTTAGATGCTTATTGACAGGGATACCTCCCGACATATCAAATAATTTACTTTTATCTATTTTGTAATTATAAAAAATCTCTTGCTTATTATTTAATTTGAATGGTAATTCATAAATAGATGAGTCTTTCTTATCTTCATAATTAATGGATTTATATAATAAAATATTATATCTATAGTATTTTTTAAAATTATCTTTTTGGTTCGATAATGAATCGACTTCCAAATTATTTTGTTTTTCGTAATGAATAAATTGGTCTTTTTCATATAAATTCCATTTATTTAAATCCTTATTTTGAATCATATGCTGTTGATTCATTTTATTTCGCCATTTTTGCGATATTAAGCTAGACCATCTGATCTGAGATAAATCGTATTTATATTGATAATTACTTCTTACCCAGTTTTTCCATTCATTCATTACAGAATTTTTAAAATTTGTATTTTTTAATTTGAACTGAAATCCTCCTTGGACTCCAAAATAATCTTTTATTTCATTCTTAAGAAAACGAGATGCTCCATGATATTGAAGGACAGATCTTAACTTATATAGGTTAATAACTTGGACTTGTGATAATTTGTAAAATACATATGCTTGTGACAAAGAGGTTACGTTATACAAAATCTGTGAGTTCTTGTTAAAATTACTATAATTAAATACCTTTTTTATACTCGAGATAAAGTGAATTAGTGTATTTTGATTTGTTTTATCAAGTCTTTGGTGATTTTCGTTTTTATTATACATAGAAATGTATTTAGTAATCATTTTTCTTGGTGATTCACGAAAAAACTGTACATTGATCCTCGGAATATTAATGATAGCTAGAAGGATATCTATATATATCTTTTCAATCAAAATTTTTATAAAAAAATATGATTTACGGACTAATTGAGCATTGTTTCTTTTTAATATCTGTAAAATATTTTTTGATGATTTTAATTTTAATCGTTTAGCATTATAACTTAGTTTGTTAGGACTAATATTTCTTTCTGAGATTAGAAATCGTTTTTTCTTTTCTTTTGTAATTTTTTCTATTTGATTTCTTATTGTCTTTGTTCTGGCATTCAGATCTTTCATTTTTTTTTCTGTCAGTGAATAGTTTATCCAATCCATAGATCGAATTGAAGTGGAAAATTTATGAATAGTCCCATTAGTGATTGGTGAATCTTTTTCGTTTTTAGTTTCATTTAATTCAGATACTTCTCTAAATCCAAATAATAGAATCGGATTTCTTTTTGATTTTGATATTATTTCTTTTACAAATAGAATACTTTTGATGAACCAGTTTTTTGTTTCTTTCGGTAAATGTAGAAATATTTTTCTTTTTTCTTTAAAAATTGTTAGAGTTAGAAAACCATTTTTTTTCAACTTTCTAATTTTTTTTTTTAATTTTTTAAAAATGGGTTCAAAAAGTGAAAGTTCTTTTCGGGGAGAACCAAAAGGAAGTTCAGTTTCCATTCCCCAAACTGTTAAAAAACAAAAATCATGTTTTTGTCTTTTCTTTTTTATTGGATCTTTAGAAAAGAATTTTAACTTAGATCTGTGCCAAGGTTGTAGTCGAAAAGGAAATAGGATCTTTATTTGAATACCGTCTGTTAACCAGTTTTTAGGAAATTCTGTTTCTGATAATTGAACTCCATTATAAGTGCATTTAACATGCATTTCTCTATTCCAATCCTTTAAATCCTCGGACCATTCGGGAATTTGAAATAATAACATACGAATGATATTTTTAGCTATTATTAATGAAGGCAATATAATATATTTTCGAAGAATCGATTGAATTACTAAAACACAACCTCTTATTGCTTGAGCAAA